GTGTGGTAATTTATACTGATAATGATCAGAATACCAATAATGATCAGAATACCAATACTTATACTAGTACCAGTACTAAGAGTGATCAAGCAGAAGAGGTGGCGTTGATACGTTACTCGCAACAATCAGATTTTCGTAGGGATCTAATCAAAGGATCCATGCGCGCTCAAAGACGTAAAACAGTTACTTGGGAAATGTTTCAAGCAAACGTGCATTCCCCACTTTTTTTGGACAGAATAGACAAAACGTTTTTTTTTTCTTTTGATATCTCCGGAATGATGAACCTAATTTTTAGGAATTGGGTGGGGAAAGGTCCGGAATTAAAAACTTCGGATTCTGAGGAAAAAGAGGCAAAAGAAAGGGAAAAAACAAAGGAGGAGAAAAAGGAAGAGAATGAACGGATAGCAATAGCAGAAAATTGGGATACTATTCTATTTGCTCAAGCAATAAGAGGTTCTATGTTAGTAACACAATCGATTCTTAGAAAATACATCGTATTGCCTTCATTGATAATAGCTAAAAATCTCGGCCGTATGTTATTATTTCAATTCCCCGAGTGGTACGAGGATTGGAAGGAGTGGAATAGAGAAATGCATGTTAAATGCACCTATAATGGTGTTCAATTATCAGAAACAGAATTTCCGAAAGACTGGCTAACAGACGGTATTCAAATAAAGATCCTATTTCCTTTCTGTCTGAAACCTTGGCACAGATCTAAGCTACGATTCGATCATAGAGATCGAATGAAAAAGAAAGGAAAAAAAGAAAATTTTTGTTTTTTAACAGTCTGGGGGATGGAAACTGAACTACCTTTTGGTTCTCCCCGAAAACGACCTTCCTTTTTTGACCCCATTTGGAAAGAACTCGAAAAAAAAATTAGAAAAGTGAAAAAAAAATGTTTTCTAATTCTAAGAGCTTTAGGAGAAAGAAAAAAATGGTTTCTAAGGGTCTTAAAAGAAAAAACAAGATGGATTCTCAAAACAGTTCTATTTATAAAAAGAATAATAAAAGAGTTTGCAAAAGTAAATCCAATTTTCTTATTTGGATTGAGGAAAGTATATGAACCGAATGAAAATAGAAAAGATTCTATAATTAGTAATAAGATTAACCATGAATCGATCATTCGAATTAGATCTGTGGATTGGACAAATTATTCACTGACAGAAAAAAAAATGAAGGATCTGGCTGATAGGACAACCACAATCCGAAATAAAATAGAAAGGATTACAAAAGACAAGAGAAAAATATTTCTAACTCCAAATAGAAAGATTAGTCCTAACGAGACAGGTTGTGATGATAAAAGATCGGAATCACAGAAACATATTTGGCAGATATCAAAAAGAGGAGGTGCCCGATTAATACGTAAATGGCACTATTTTATGAAATCTTTCATTGAAAGAATATATATGGATATCTTTCTATGTAACATTAATATTCCCAGAATAAATGCACAACTTTTCCTTGAATTTGAATCAACAAAAAAAATGATCGACAAAGACATTTACAATGATGAAAGAAATAAAGAAGGAATTGATGAAACAAATCAAAATGCAATTCACTTTATTTCGACTATAAAAAAGTCTCTTTCTAATATTAGTAATAAGAAATCACAGATTTATTGTGACTTATCTTCCTTGTCCCAAGCATATGTATTTTACAATTTATCACAAATCCAAGTTATTAATAAGTATTACTTGAGATCTGTACTTCAATATCGCGGAGCATATCTTTTTCTTAAGGATAGAATAAAGGACCATTTTGGGACACGAGGAATATTGGATGCCAAATCAAGGTCTAAGAAACTTCCGAATTCTGGAATGAATGAATGGAAAAATTGGTTAAGGGGTCATTATCAATACAATTTATCTCAGACTAGATGGTCTAAATTAGTACCGCAAAAATGGCGAAATAGAGTCAATCGACGTCGTATGATTCAAAATAAAGACTCAAAAAAAGATTCATATGAAAAAGAAAAAGACCAATTAATTCATTACGAGAAACAAAATAATTATGTAGTGAACCCATTACCGAGTCAAAAAGAAAAATTTAAAAAAAACTACAGATATGATCTTTTATCACATAAATATATTCATTATGAAGACAGGAAGGGCTCATATATTTATGGATCGCCATTCCAAGTAAATGGAGACCGAGAGATTCCATATAATTACAACATGCCTAAACCCGAATCATTTTATGTACCCGGGGGTATAGCTATTAATGATTATCTAGGGGAAGGGTCTATTATTGATACGGGGAAAAATCCGGATAGAAAATATTTGGAGTGGAGAATTCTCAATTTTTTTCTTAGAAAGAATATCGATATTGAGACTTGGACCGATATAGATACTGGAACCAACATTAATAAAAATACTAAGACTGGGACTAATGATTATCAAATAATTGATAAGAAAGATCTTTTTTATCTCACGATTCATCAAGAAATCAACCCATCCAATCAAAAAAAAAGGTTTTTTTTTGATTGGATGGGAATGAATGAAGAAATGCTACATCGTCCCATATCGAATCTAGAACCCTGGTTCTTCTCAGAATTTGTGCTACTTTATGATGCATATAAGATTAAACCGTGGATCATACCAATCAAATTACTTATTTTCAATTTGAATGGAAATGAAAACATTAGTGAAAATAAAAACATCAACAGAAATCAAAAAAAGGATCTTCGTCTATCATCTAATCAAAAAGAATATCTTGAATTAGAGAATCGAAATCAAGAAGAAAAAGAACAGCTGGGTCAAGGGAATCTTGGATCAGATCCACGAAACCGACAAAAAGATCTTGAAAAAGATTCCGCGGAATCAGACATTAAAAAACGTAGAAAGAAAAGACAATCCAAGAGCAATAAGGAAGCGGAACTAAATTTCTTCCTGAAAAGGTATTTGCTTTTTCAATTGAGATGGGATGATCCTTTGAATCAAAGAATGATCAATAATATCAAGGTATATTGTCTCCTGCTTAGGCTGATAAATCCAAGGGAAATTGCTATATCCTCTATTCAAAGAGGAGAAATGCGCCTGGATGTAATGCTGATTCAGAAGGATCTAACTCTTACAGAATTGATAAAAAGGGGAATATTGATTATCGAACCGGTTCGTCTGTCTATAAAATGGGATGGACAATGGATTATGTATCAAACCATAAGTATTTCATTGGTCCATAAGAATAAGTACCAAACTAATCGAATATGCCGAGAAAAAAAATATGTTGATGAAGATTATTTCGATAGATCCATTGCACAACATGGAAAGGTACTTGTGAATGGAGATGAAAATAATTATGCTTTGCTTGTTCCTGAAAATATTCCATCTCCTAGACGTCGTAGAGAATTGAGAATTCTAATTTGTTTGAATTCCGAGAATGAGAATGTTGTGAATAGAAATTCAGTATTTTTCAATGGCAACAACGTAAGGAACTGTGTGCAATTTTTGGATGAGGACAAGCATTTTGATACAGATATAAATAAATTTATCCAATTCAAATTGTTTCTTTGGCCCAATTATCGATTAGAAGATTTAGCTTGTATGAATCGCTACTGGTTTGATACCAATAATGGCAGTCGTTTCAGTATGTCAAGGATACATATGTATCCACGAGTCAGAATTAGTTGATGGTGGATTTCCTATATATCTATATCACGTGTCATATCCGGTATATAAAGGTATACAAATGTACACACACGTTGTGTTACATTAGATTCTGATACATGATACTGATTCAATGATGTATCATATCAATTGGATCTAGGAATGAATCGGCAGAATTTTCTTAAGTCCCAACCATTCCCTTTTGTGGGTGTAGAAATGTACCATCTCCTTCTATCGAATCCAATTTTCAATTGGATTCGATAGAAAGTAGTCTATGAATAAATCCAGATTATTTTATTGTGTGTACCAGATCTAAATGACTGGCATTATTATTATTCCTGATCGGTAAAATCCATATCTGTGGAAAAGAAAGAAAAAAACGAGAGAGAGAGAAGAATTCTTTTTATGGTAAAAAATTCATTCATCTCAGTTATTCCGCAAGAAGAAAAAGAAAAAAACAAAGGGTCTGTTGAATTTCAAGTATTCAGTTTCACCAATAAGATACGGAGACTTACTTCACATTTGGAATTGCACAGAAAAGACTATTTATCTCAGAGAGGTCTTCGGAAAATTCTGGGAAAACGTCAACGTATACTGGCTTATTTGTCAAAGAAAAATAGAGTATGTTATAAAGAATTAATTGGTCAGTTGGATATTCGGGAACCAAAAACTCGTTAATTTGAAAATTCGTTTGAATTATTTGCTTTATTAGATCTTGAATTTTGATGAACCTCGTTTCGTTTTCAGCAATTCATGAAAGAATGAATCGGGGAAGAAAACATATGACTGTACCGGATATAAGAAAAGACTTCATGATAGTCAATATGGGTCCTCACCACCCATCAATGCATGGTGTTCTTCGACTCATCGTTACTCTAGATGGTGAAGATGTTATTGATTGTGAACCCGTATTGGGTTATTTACACAGAGGGATGGAAAAAATTGCGGAAAACCGAACAATTATACAGTATCTACCTTACGTAACACGTTGGGATTATTTAGCTACTATGTTCACAGAGGCAATAACGGTAAATGCACCAGAACAATTGGGAAATATTCAAGTACCTAAAAGAGCCAGCTATATCAGAGTCATTATGCTGGAGTTGAGTCGTATAGCTTCTCATTTGTTATGGCTTGGGCCTTTTATGGCGGATATCGGTGCACAGACTCCTTTCTTCTATATTTTCAGAGAGAGGGAATTGCTATATGATCTATTCGAAGCTGCCACAGGTATGCGAATGATGCATAATTATTTCCGTATCGGGGGAGTAGCTGCTGATCTACCTCATGGCTGGATAGATAAATGTTTGGATTTCTGCGATTATTCTTTAACAGGAGTTGTTGAATATCAAAAGCTTATTACGCGGAATCCCATTTTTTTGGAACGAGTTGAAG